AGCTTAACACAAAAGAAGAAAAAGAAATAATAATAACCTGGTCCCGGGCATCTACCATTATACCCATAATGGTTGGCCATACTATTGCAATCCATAATGGAAAGGAACATTTACCTATTTATATAACGGATCGTATGGTAGGACACAAATTGGGAGAATTCGCACCTACTTTAAATTTCCGAGGACATGCAAAAAGCGATAATAGGTCTCGTCGTTAAATTTGTTTATATATTATTAAATTAAATAATATTATTATAATAAAATAATATATATATAGATATTTATCATTGATTAGTAGGAATTGATTAGTAGGAGGCGAACTTTATGAAAACAGAAGTATACGCTTTAGGTCAACATATATCTATGTCTGCTCACAAAGCGCGAAGAGTAATTGATCAAATTCGTGGGCGTTCCTACGAAGAAACACTTATGATATTAGAACTCATGCCTTATCGAGCATGTTATCCCATTTTCAAATTAGTTTATTCTGCAGCAGCAAATGCTAGTTTCAATATGGGTTCGAATGAAGCAAATTTAGTCATTAGTAAAGCCGAAGTAAATGAAGGTACTATCGTGAAGAGATTAAAACCTCGAGCTCGAGGGCGTAGTTTTGCCATACACAAACCTACCTGCCATATAACTATTGTAATGAAAGATATATCCTTAGGTGGATATATAGATACCGACTCTATTACGTGGTCACAAAAAACAAAATGGAAAAAAAAAGATACAACTATGTCATATTCTGATATGTATAGTAATAGTAATGGGGGAACATGGGACAAAAAATAAATCCAATTGGTTTCAGACTTGGTACAACCCAAGGTCATCATTCCCTTTGGTTCGCACAACCAAAAAATTATTCTGAGGGTCTGCAAGAAGATCAAAAAATAAGAAATTATATCAAGAATTATGTACAAAAAAATATGAAAACATCCTCTGGCGTTGAGGGAATTGCGCGTATAGAGATTCAAAAAAGAATCGACCTGATCCAAATCATAATCTATATGGGATTTCCAAAAATATTAATTGAAAGTCGACCCCGAGGAATCGAAGAATTACAGATGAATTTACAAAAAGAATTTAATTCTGTAAATAGAAAACTTAACATTGCTATCACACGAATCGAAAAGCCTTACGGAAACCCTAATATTCTTGCAGAATTTATAGCCGGCCAATTAAAAAATAGAGTTTCTTTTCGCAAAGCAATGAAAAAGGCTATAGAATTAACTGAACAAGCAGATACAAAAGGAATTCAAGTGCAAATTGCAGGACGTATTGACGGAAAAGAAATTGCGCGTGTTGAATGGATCAGAGAGGGTAGGGTTCCACTACAAACCATTCGAGCTAAAATTGATTATTGTTCCTATACAGTTCGAACAATCTATGGGGTATTAGGCATCAAAATTTGGATATTTATAGACGGGGAATAATAAAATAAACCTTTATTTCCCTTTGCATTCTATCCGGCGATGGAACAAAAAGAGAAATTTATTTCTTATTTTCTCTTCAATAAAAAAATGAACAAACAATTATAATTCTATAGGGTTTAATAAAAATTAAATTAATCTTTTGATAAAATTGCTATGCTTAGTGTGTGACTCGTTGGTTTTTTGAGGGTTAGTAACCAGCCCCATAGTATAAACAAATAACTATCGAAGTAATAACCAACTCATCCCTTCGTATTATCTGGATCCAAAGAACCAGTCAAGATATGATATATTGTTCATATTGTTGTAGCAACTGAAATACTTTTTCATTAAAAAATCTGTGTCAATTCAATAGAAATAAAAAAGAAAGGGTATGGATAAATGGAAGGATGAAAGAAAGAAAGAAAAAGAATATTGATGATATAAAATTCCAATATGTAAGGTCTATGAGTCATCTCATAAAAAATCTGTGTAATAAAGCATCAATAAGGATTCATCATTAAAAGGATCTGCTCATCGAACAAAAAATAAAGAGCTTCGAGCCAATAAAGACTAAGAATATTGACTCAAGAACTAATAGCTCCATTGTAGAATTCAGACCTAACCATTAAGTAAGAAGGGATGGGAACGATGGAACCTGTGAACTCAAAAGATTCTAGTGAAAATGAATTCGAATGATTCATTGATCGGGATGGCGGAACCGACCAGAAACCAATTAATCTATTCGGAAAAGTTATGAACTAATGATAGAACTGAAATAGAAATTGAAAGAGTAAATATTCGCCCGCGAAAACTTTATTTTATTGGATTGTAGGGTCAATCCAATACGATAAAGAGTAAAACAAAAGAAAGATTCCTTTTAACATTCTAAATCTAAAATAGATAAATATAAGAAAAATATTTAATATATTTAGTTATCTATATCTATTATTCTATTATCTATACTATACAAACAAGATATACAAATTAATAATGGATTTGATCCAGATTAAATGAAATCCATGAGTCAGCAGATTACTTATTAAATACATGTATATCTAAATTATATTATATCTGAATATCTGAATTGAATTCTAAATCTTTAATTTGAATTTTTATTCGCGAGGAGCTGGATGAGAAGAAACTCTCACGTCCAGTTCTGTAGTAGAGATGGAATTCAAAACAAACCATCAACTATAACCCCAAAAGAACCAGATTCCGTAAACAACATAGAGGAAGAATGAAGGGAATATCTTATCGAGGTAATACTATTTGTTTTGGTAAATACGCTCTTCAGGCACTTGAACCCGCTTGGATCACATCTAGGCAAATAGAAGCAGGTCGACGAGCAATGACACGAAATGCACGTCGCGGTGGAAAAATATGGGTTCGTATATTTCCAGATAAACCAGTTACAGTAAGACCCGCAGAAACACGTATGGGTTCAGGTAAAGGCTCTCCCGAATATTGGGTAGCTGTTGTTAAGCCTGGTCGAATTCTTTATGAAATGGGTGGAGTAACAGAAAATATAGCCCGAAGGGCTATTTCAATAGCAGCGTCCAAAATGCCTATACGAGCTCAATTTATCATTTCGGGCTAAAAAAGAAATAGGCCTTAATTAAAAATAGCAGATGCAGGTTTCTTTTTTTGGACAAATAATATTTCTTTTTTTCTTTGACCCTTGTATTGTAAAAACAGATAAAAAAAAAAAAAAAAAAAAAAATGATATGATTCAACCTCAGACCCATTTGAATGTAGCAGATAACAGCGGGGCTCGAGAATTGATGTGTATTCGAATCATAGGAGCTAGCAATCGTCGATATGCTCATATTGGTGACGTTATTGTTGCTGTGATCAAAGACGCAGTTCCAAACATGCCTCTACAAAGATCAGAAGTGGTCAGAGCTGTAATTGTACGTACTCGTAAAGAACTTAAACGTGACAACGGTATGATAATACGATATGATGACAATGCTGCAGTTGTGATTGATCAAGAAGGAAATCCAAAAGGAACTCGAGTTTTTGGTGCGATTGCCCGAGAATTGAGACAGTTCAATTTTACTAAAATAGTTTCATTAGCTCCCGAGGTATTATAAAATGAGACCACGATATGGTTATAGTAGGGTATTTAAAAGAAATAGATTAAGATTCATTTAGTAGATTTTGTCTCACGTATATACCTTTCAAAATTCATATTCATAAACAAATACGCAAAAAAAAAAAAGAAAAACATGTTGATTATATCCAAATTTGGAGGCACCAATAATTTTAATTAATCATGGGTAGTGATACTATTGCTGACATAATAACCTCTATACGAAATGCCGATATGTATAGAAAAAGCGTGGTTCGAGTAGCATCTACTAATATCAGCGAAAGTATTGTGAAAATACTTTTACGAGAGGGTTTTATCGAAAACGTGAGAAAACATCGAGAAAACAACAAATATTTTTTGGTTTTAACCCTACGACATAGAAGGAATAGGAAAAGCGCTTATAGAAATCTTTTAAATTTAAAACGGATCAGTCGGCCGGGTCTACGAATCTATTCTAACTATCAAAGAATTCCTAGAATTTTAGGTGGGATGGGTGTTGTAATTCTTTCTACATCTCGGGGTATAATGACAGACCGAGAGGCTCGACTAGAAAGAATAGGCGGAGAAATTTTGTGTTATATATGGTAATCTTTCTAATATCCGAATTGAATATGAAACTTCTTATTTGTGAAAAACAAAAGAGAAGTGGGTTGTCTAATAGGGTTCTTCCTCCACTAGTTAATACTTCAAGGGGGTTTTGCCTGGAATGAAAGAACAAAAATGGATTCATGAAGGTTTAATTACTGAATCGCTTCCCAACGGTATGTTCCGGGTTCGTTTAGATAATGAAGATATGATTCTAGGTTATGTTTCAGGAAAGATCCGACGTAGTTTTATACGGATACTGCCAGGCGATAGAGTCAAAATTGAAGTAAGTCGGTATGATTCAACCAGAGGTCGTATAATTTATCGACTCCGCAACAAAGATTCGAAAGATTAGGTGTTTCCCTATTTATTTCGTAGGAATACCATTAAAAATTGAAAATTTCAAGAAACTTATTTTCTTCCAAGAAGTAGATTCAAAATTAAAGTAAGGAGTGGCAAATATGAAAATAAGAGCTTCCGTTCGTAAAATTTGTGAAAAGTGTCGACTAATACGTCGTAGGGGACGAATTATAGTAATTTGTTCTAACCCAAGACATAAACAAAGACAAGGATAATAAGAGACCTGATATACAAATAGGGAATCTGTTTTGACATGAAATGGATATATCCATATATCTCTGACTCAAATTTATGAGATGATAAAATATGGCAAAAGCTATACCGAAAAAGGGTTCACGTGGACGTATTGGTTCACGTAAGAGTACACGTAAAATACCAAAGGGGGTTATTCATATTCAAGCAAGTTTCAATAATACCATTGTGACTGTTACAGATGTACGGGGGCGGGTGGTTTCTTGGTCCTCTGCCGGTACTTGTGGCTTCCGAGGTACAAGAAGAGGGACGCCATTTGCTGCTCAAACCGCAGCGGCAAATGCTATTCGTGCAGTAGT